TGGGTTTATACGAACAACAAAAAACGAAATAATTTAAACACGGAGTTTCGAAATCGAATTGAAGCTCTAGACAAGGAATTTATTTTTCTGAATATACTCGACATAAAAACGAGATTTTGTAATGACGATACTAAAAGTAAATATTTGCCAAAAATGTATGATCCCCTCTTGAAGGGGGCCTATCGCGGAAGAATCAAAGAAATGTTTTTACCCTCTAAAAATTCGACAGAAAATTTAATAAAGACAGTTGGTATAAATCGGATTCATAGTATTCTTACTGATTACCAAGAATTTGAACAGAAAGGGGGTCTGTTTGATAAAAAAAAATTATCAACAGAAATTTACAAATTTTTACCTTTAGCTGGTGAATTTGCTATAGAACAAAAATCAAACTTAACTTTGAAAAGTCTTTCTTTATTTTCAGATCAAGAACAAAACAAAATAGATTTTGAAAAAGAAAAAAAAAAATTAAAAATGTTATTTAATGTTACTCAAAGACACTCAAATGGTCAAAAAGAATCAGATGGACTAAAAAAAATCAGCAAAAGCCAATAAAAAAATTAAAAAAAGAGATACATATGATAAATAAAAGAAAAGATAAGAAGAAATGCGTCCGCCACCCAAATATTTGATAGCTTCTCCTACAAAAAAAGGAATAACACCAAACCCATTGGTAATTCCATCAATAACCCGTCGATCAAAAAAATGAATAAGTTCAGCGGATTTTCTTATTCCTCCAATTAAAAACATTGTATAAAAAGAATCTATATAAGCACGATTATATGACCAATTATATAGGGCATTTATAATTTTGTCCCAAAAGAGTCTCTTAGAACCACCCTTTATCTTATTAAGAATTAAATTTATTAAATCAAAATTTAATAAAGAAGAATAGGAAGACTTATATAACAAGGACGCTATAAATATTCCTAAAAAGGCTATACTAACCGAAACGGACGAATCTTTCACAAATTCGTACCAATCTGTCGAATTATTCAATTTCTGAGGCCACAGATTTATCGACGGCATTAACCATTTAGATAATATATCTAACTCCACCCTTTCTTGACTAAAAGGAATTCCTATAGCCCCAACGAATAAAGTAAATAGACACAAGACAAGTAGAGGGAATAACATAGTATTATCAGATTCAGAAGGATAGGAATAAAATTGTTTATTCTGAAAGTGAACAATAGTAATAAAGGGGCGTATAACATTTGTAGCACGATCATCAATTGGATATATCTTTTTTGAAAAAAAATAGGAACGTTGCTTATTAGTTATTGTTAACAAATTTACACTTTTATTTTTGTTAATTCTTTTAGAAACTTCCTTACCCCATAGAGATATTGAATAGAAGGGAATTCGTTGTTTACCAATGTAATTTTGAATCTGAACACCTAAATGCCCTTCAAAAGTAAGTAAATAGATACGAAACATATAAAATGCGGTTAATCCCGCGGTAAGCCAAGCTATTATTGCGAAACTGGTTGAATATAACCAACTATCAGCAAGAATTTCATCTTTGGACCAAAAACAAGCTAATGGTGGAATACCACAAATAGAAAGAGTACCTATTAAAAAAGTGCTTTTGGTAATTGGTACATGTTTTGTTAAACCTCCCATAAGGGCCATATTTTGACTTTTCTGGGGAGAATATCCAACAACCGTTTCCATTGAGTGAATAATGGATCCCGATCCTAAAAATAATAAGGCTTTGGAATAGGCATGAGTAATCAAATGAAATAAAGCACTTCGATAAGACCCCATACCTAGAGCTAGCATCATATAACCCAATTGAGACATTGTGGAATAAGCTAAACCTCTCTTAATGTCTTTTTGAGCAATAGCTAAAGTAGCTCCTAATAATACAGTTATTATTCCTACTAACGAAATAAAATTCATTATGTAAGGTATAACTATGAAAAGAGGAAGAAGGCGGGCTACAAGAAAAATTCCTGCTGCTACCATAGTAGCGGCGTGTATAAGAGCGGAAATAGGAGTGGGTCCCTCCATGGCATCAGGTAACCATACGTGAAGGGGAAATTGTGCCGATTTAGCAACAGCACCGGCAAATAATAGACCAGCACACAAAGTAACAAATAAAAAATTTACTTCATTATCCGCAATCAAATTATTGCATATTTCGAATAAATCCCGAAATTCGAAACTACCCGTTATCCAAAAAAAACCCAAGATTCCTAATAATAAACCAAAATCCCCTATACGATTAGTTACAAAAGCTTTTTGGCAAGCATTTGCTGCAAGAGGTCGTGTAAACCAAAATCCTATTAATAGATAGGAACACACTCCAACCAATTCCCAAAAAATATAAATTTGTATCAAATTAGAACTAGTAACTAATCCCAACATAGAAGTACTGAAAAAACTCATATAAGCAAAAAATCTCAAATACCCTTGATCATGAGCCATATAATTATCACTATAAACAAGAACCATAATTCCAACAGTAGTAATTAATATTGACATAATAGAAGTAAGTGGGTCGATCAAATAGCCGAATTCTAAAGAAAAATCATTAATAATGACCCAAGACCAGACATATTGATAAATAGAATTTTTATTTATTTCTTGAATAGATAGATTGATTGCAAAAAGCATGACTATACTTAACAATAAAACACTCTGAAAGGACCACATACGACGAAGGTTTTTGGTTGTCGTTGGAAAAAGAAGAAGTCCTACCCCTATTAGTAGAGGAATTGAAAGCGGAATCAAAGGGATGATCCACCCGTATTGGTATATATGTTGCATAAAACGTTTTAAAAATTTTTTAATTAATAGTTTGTGATTCACTAGATCTTGCCTCTTTGAAAGAGCTCAAAAAAAGTCAAGATATGGACTAAGTTACAAGTTAAACCAACTTAATTATAATTTTAATATAATTCAATTTTCTATGCCCTAAGTTTTAGCTAAATCCTTCAAATATTCAAACCACGAGGTTACGTTTGGTCAAACGATACGAAAGCTAGAAATTCCTAATCTTGAAAACTCAAAAGCCTCTTTTTACTACTTTGATCGTTTAATAGCAAATTAAAGGGTTTTTATCTTAAACCTTGTTGTAGAATATTTTTTTGCACCTAAATTAAAGCGAAAGTGATGAAAATTCAACACGGACGGTTTTGGATTCTTTTTTAGAGATTTTTTAGATTTTTAGAGAGGTTAAACTTAACTAATTCAATTTATATAACACATCAGATTTTATAGATATAAATAATACTAATTTAAAGGTACCGATTGAGACAAACTATTTTGCAGATATAAAAAAAATATTTGATGGAATAAAAATAAAAAGTTTGAAAAAAAAAAAAAGAACATCTCTTTTTCTTTTTTAGTATTTACTAATAGTAAAAATTTTTTATTATTTTATTGATTCAATTTGCACATATCTTCCGTAACTCGACTTAACTAATTTATTTTGAGCAAAAGAAAAGATGTCTTTCACATCCAGCTATAACAATAAGAAATCTTTTTTTAAAATATTAAATGGCAGTTCCAAAAAAGCGTACTTCGACATCAAAAAAGCGTATTCGTAAAAATATTTGGAAAAAGGGGGGGTATTGGACAGCGTTAAAAGCTTTTTCGTTAGGGAAATCCCTTTTTACCGGCAATTCAAAAAGTTTTTTTGTACAGCAAACAACTAAGTAATAAGGGTTGGAAAAATAGCAATCCATTCAAAAAATAAAAAAAAAAAAGGACCTCCAACCTTATTTTTTTTATATACAAAATAAAAATTATATAAAATTATAAAAATCCATTATGCATTATCTAATGAATTGGGCTAATCAATCTGAAATGTAACTCAACTCATTCTTTCTATTTTTAAAAATAATAATTTTTGGATTATTCAATAAAAAAAACAGGAATACTTGTAAATACAAAATAAAAGATTTACCTTATCTTTGTTTCAGTTTGAAGATGGGGAGGCTTTTTTCCCCATCTTCATGTTATAATATAGAATAATCAAAATTTGGATCTATTTTTTCTATCTGTTTTCTAGTTTAGTTATGTTCATTAATTTAATATTTCATCAAATTAGATTTTTTGAATTCTATCGCTTGATGGAGGTAAACCTTTCGAGTTCCAAGAGCTCAAGCATAAAAATATCAAATCCAAGAAAACCACAAAATCCTAAATGAAAATCATGAACCCTCAATGCGTTCTTTGAATGGATTTTTCTTCAGCAATGTAAACATTTCTGAAAAAAACTATATAGTATACTGCATTTAGTTATTCAATCTCGACGATTTTTTAATCATAGATTATTATAAGTTCAAGACCAGCCGCTATGGTGAAATTGGTAGACACGCTGCTCTTAGGAAGCAGTGCTAGAGCATCTCGGTTCGAGTCCGAGTAGCGGCATACCATCTTCTAAAAAAGAGAAAAAGATCATATAATAAACTCAACTCCCAATTTCCATTTAAGAGACTCTTCTTTTCTTTTTTAATTTAAGATTTTTTATGATATTTGCAACCTTAGAACATATATTAACTCATATTTGCTTTTCAATCGTTTCAATCAGAATTACAATTTGGCTAATAAGCTTTTTTTTAGAAGATGAAATCGAACAACTATATGATTCATCTGAAAAGGGAATGATAGTTACTTTTTTTTGTCTAACAGGATTATTAGTTACCCGTTGGGTTTATTCGGGACATTTTCCACTAAGCGATTTATCAGAATCTTTAATCTTTCTTTCGTGGAGTTTCTCCCTTATTCATATAGTTCCGTTTTTTAAAAAAAAAAAAAATTATTTAAGCACAATAACCGGTTCAAGTGTTCTGTTGACCCAAGGCTTTGTTACTTCTGGTCTTTTAACTAAGATAGAACAATCTTCAATATTAGTACCTGCTCTTCAATCTGAATGGTTAATAATGCACGTAACTATGATGATAGTGGGCTATGCGTCTCTTTTATGTGGATCATTATTTTCAATAGCACTTCTAGTTATTACATTGAGAAAAAACAGAACAATTTGTTGTAAAAGGAATCCTTTGTTATTAGTAACTGAATATTTTTTCATTGGTGAAATCAAATACATGAATGAAAGAGCTAATCTTTTGTCAAATACTTCTTTTTTTTCTACTAAGAATTATTACAGGTGTCAATTGATTCAACAATTAGATTGTTGGAGTTATCGGGTTATTAGTCTAGGGTTTCTCTTTTTAACCGTAGGTATTCTTTCGGGAGCAGTGTGGGCTAACGAAGCGTGGGGATCATATTGGAATTGGGACCCAAAAGAAACTTGGGCATTTATTACTTGGACCGTATTCGCGATTTATTTACATACCCGAACAACTAGAAAGACGCAGGGTTCCAACTCAGCAATTGTAGCCTTTATAGGCTTTCTTATAATTTGGATTTGCTATTTTGGGGTCAATTTATTAGGAATAGGGTTGCATAGTTATGGTTCATTTACATTAACATCAAACTGAATTCAAGAAAGGAATCTTTCGAATCTAACTGAGTCTAACATATATGTACTAAAAAACTTTAGTTGAACCAAGTGTGAATCAAATATTTTATTTTTTTATTTGATTCACACGGTTCGTGCTCATTGCCCATATGGGGTTAACATTTTAAAACTTTATGACGAGAAAAGCCTTCTTTTTTCATTCTACAACTAAAAAAAAAAATTAAAAATTTTTAAATCATAGGTTTTTGTTTTAGTTATGAAAACAAAACTGTTTCTAAGAAAGAATTAGATAGAATAACTTCGACTTTGTCAACAGATAGTGAAAAAATGAAATCGGGGTACATACCAATACCGAGTATGGGTAAAAAAAGAGAAATTGAAAGAAATAACTCGCGCGGTCCAGAATCAACAAAAGAGTAATTTTGAATATTAAAGAACTTGTATCCATAGAAAATTTGTCGTGACATAGATAATGAATAAATAGGAGTTAATATCATTCCAATTGCCATTACAAAAGTAATTAATATTTTTGGCATTAAAAGAAATTTTTGGCTAGTAATTATTCCAAAGAATACTATTAATTCCGCAATAAAACCACTCATACCCGGTAGTGCAAGAGAAGCCATAGAAAAGCTACTAAACATCGTGAACATTTTTGGCATTTGGATAGCTATTCCGCCCATTTGGTCAAGGTAAACAAGGCGCAGTCTATCATAAGTGGTACCTGCCAAGAAAAAAAGCGCAGCACCAATAAATCCATGTGATATTATTTGTAAAAGAGCTCCATTAAGTCCCGTATCGGTTATCGACCCAATGCCTATAATTATGAAACCCATATGAGAGACGGAAGAATAAGCTATTCTTTTTTTTAAATTTCGTTGGCCAAGAGATGTTGAAGCTGCATAGATTATTTGTATTGTACCTACTATGACTAAACACGGCGAAAATAGAGAATGGGCGTGAGATAATAATTCCATATTGACCCGCACTAACCCATACGCTCCCATTTTTAATAAGATTCCGGCCAGAAGCATACACGTACTGTAATGTGCTTCTCCGTGGGTATCTGGTAACCATGTATGTAGCGGTATAATCGGCGATTTGACAGCAAAAGCAATAAAAAATCCAATGTAGAATATTATTTCCAAGGCTACAGGATATGACTGATTAGCTAACGTTTCAAAATTTAATGTTGGTTCATTGGAACCATATAAAGCGATACCCAAAACTCCCATTAAGAGAAAAATAGAACCCCCTGCCGTGTACAAAATAAATTTTGTAGCTGAGTATAGACGTTTTTTTCCTCCCCACATAGATAGAAGTATATAAACAGGAATTAATTCTAACTCCCACATGAGAAAAAAAAGTAAAAGATCCCGACAAGAAAATGATCCTATTTGACCACTGTACATTGCTAACATCAGGAAATGAAATAATCGAGAATCTCGAGTAACGGGCCAAGCTGCTAAAGTCGCTAAGGTAGTGATAAATCCAGTTAGTAAAATAAGTCCTATAGAAAGTCCGTCTATTCCTAATCTCCAATGGAAATCAAAAAAATGGATCCATTCATAATCCTCTGTTAGTTGAATTAATGGATTATCCATTTGACAATGATAGCAGAATGTATAAGTCGTTAGAAGTAGTTCTAATATACATATAAATATAGTATACTGACGAATGGCCTTATTTCCCCTATGGGGAAGAAAAAAGATTAAGGAACCACTAAATATTGGAAAAATTACAATTGTTGTTAACCAAGTAAAAAAATTCGTAGTAAATACAAGATATGCTTGGACCAGACAAACCTGTACTCAAACTAGTTTGAGTACAGGTTTGTCGGTAAAAAAATCAAATGGATTCAACTAAAATTGTCTCGAATATATCAATAAGCTAGACCCATACTTCGGGTTGTTTCATTAGATAAGTAAACTCGAACACTCAAGAACTCGGTTGGGCAGGCAGATTCACATCTTTTACAACCAACGCAGTCTTCTGTTCTTGGAGCAGAAGCTATTTGTTTAGCTTTACACCCGTCCCAGAGTATCATTTCTAATACATCGGTCGGGCAGGCTCGGACACATTGAGTACAACCTATACACGTATCATAAATCTTTACTGAATGCGACATTTAATCTATACATTTTGAATGTCAGAAATTTTCGACCTAGTAAACTTATAAAAAACCTATATTTAGATACCAGATGAATCAACAAGTTATCAGAATTTTTCTAATCAATGTACGTACTTCTGAATTGGTTTATGACAAAGGTCCAAGATACTTTGATTTCATAGGTTTTTGTAACCACTACCATATCTTAATGCAGCAAACATACTAATTCTAATTACCTTCTGATTCTGAATATTGAAAGTAATATCGCTAATACTAATTGTTCAACAAATTTGATTGGTTAATACGAGTTGATTTTCGGTTACGATAAATTAATGAAACAATAGCCAGTCCAATAGCTGCTTCAGCGGCTGCAATAGCTATAACAAAAATTGTGAAAATGTCCCCTTTTAATTGACGATTATCAAAAAAATTAGAAAATGTTACAAAATTTATATTAACCGCATTTAATATAAGTTCAAGACACATAAGAGCTCTAACCATATTTCGACTTGTGATCAATCCATAGATCCCAATAGAAAATAAATAAGCACTCAACACAAGTATATGTTCGAGCATCATTAACCAACTCCTTATCAATCTTATTCAATTGAATCTAAACACCAACTCAATCGAATCGATTGAATCACATATAACAAGCAGTCGACACGTGAATTGCTTATTTACTATTGACGGGCTACAACAATCGCACCTATTAAAGCAACTAAAAGAATTATTGAAACAAGTTCAAATGGAAGAAAAAAATCTGTTGATAAATGAACCCCAATTTGTTGATTATTAGTTATCAAATCTTGCTCTAGAATCTGGTTTGATTTTGTAGTCCAAATAATAGCATCCCATGACATATCTAGAATAGTACTAATTAGTGAAATAAAAAGAGTTGTACAAACTATCGAAGTAATTGCATCGCCAATATTCCAAAGATTTTCCTCTTTGGAATATTCTGAACCGTTCATGAACATCACAGCAAAAATGATTAAAACATTTATAGCCCCTACATAAATGAGTAACTGCGCAGCAGCTACAAAAAAAGAGTTCAATAGAAGATAGAATAATGATATACAAACAAGAACAAATCCCAGCGAAAAAGCAGAATAAATTGGGTTGGAAAGTAATACAACTCCTTGACCTCCTAAAATTAGACCCGATCCTAGAAAGACTAAAAGAAAATCATGTATTGGTCCAGATAAATTCATTTACAAAAAAAAATTGAAATTGAAATATTTCATGGCTTTATTGACCGTAGCAGGAAAAAAGAAGTGACTTCTTTTAATTTTTAATTAAATGCAATGTGAGTTGTTGTAAATAGTATTTATTATTCAAAGTACTTTCTCGTTTAATATCCTAAAGAATACTTTTATCTATTGTGAAACTAATTACTCTAATTCTAATCTAATATCTAATATAGAAACTATAATATAGAAAAGAAACAGATTTTCTATTAATACGTTGTTTAAAAGTTTGAATTGATCAAAGAAAGGATTTTTTTAGATGCAAATTAAGATGCAAATAAGACCTTGAACTTCTTTTTTAGTTTTTTGAATCACTGAATTAAATTGAAAGTTTTATAGATTTTGTATTTTAGGTAAATTTGAAATTGTTCGAATTGTGTAATCGTCACTTACTGATAGCGGTAACCGACCTAACGAAATTTGATTGTAATTCAACTCATGACGATCATAAGTAGAAAGTTCATWTTCTTCASTCATCGATAAACAATTTGTTGGACAATACTCAACACAATTACCACAAAATATAYAGATTCCAAWATCAATACTGTAAYTAAACAATCGTTTCTTTCGAATATTGGTTTCCAATTTCCAATCAACAACAGGTAGATCTATAGGGCATACACGAACACATACTTCACAAGCAATGCATTTATCAAATTCGAAGTGGATTCGGCCTCTGAAACGCTCGGGTGTAATCAGCTTTTCATAGGGATATTGAATGGTTATAGGTAAACGATTCGCGTGAGCTAAGGCAATCATGAAACCTTGACCAATATATCTGGTAGCTCGTACTGTTTGTTGACCGTAATTTATAAACTCGGTTACCATAGAAAACATGTCGTGAATATAGATAAATAAAAAAAAGTTTTTATGCTTGTTTCTTTCTCTTGTTTGAGACAAGTTATGAATACAGAATATTATTCTACAATGAAAAAAGTTGGAACGAAGTTGTTAACAACAAATTACCTAGAGAAATAGGTAAAAGAAATTTCCATCCAAAACTTAATAGTTGGTCCATTCGCAGCCTTGGTAAAGTCCATCTTGTTGCAATAGAAATAAACAAGAACAAATAAGTTTTAGCTAGTGTAATAAGTATACCAATTATTGTTCCAAACACTTTACCCGTTTTAGTGGTGTCAAAAAACTTAGGAATGAATTCGTATGCAATAGAAAGATTCCAACCTCCTAGGTAAAGAACTGTTATAAATAATGAAGAAACTAGTAGATTTAGATACGAAGCAATGTAAAATAAACCAAATTTGATACCCGAATATTCCGTTTGATAACCCGCCACTAATTCTTCTTCTGCTTCTGGTAAATCAAAAGGCAATCTCTCACACTCCGCTAGAGAAGAACTTAGAAAAATGCTAAACCCTATGGGTTGACGCCATATATTCCACCCCCAAAAACCGTATTTTGATTGGGCTTCAACTATATCAACTGTACTTGGACTGTTAGATAATCATAGTCGATGATACCAACAATGTTCACATCGCTATTACAGAACCGTACATGAGATTTTTACCTCATACGGCTCCTCAGAGGTCACAAATAAATTTAAGGTAACGGTATCTCGCTATTATTTATCTTTTTCTGGAAGAAATCTGTCTTAAAGTAAAGCTTCCAAATTATACCAACGAAATTCTGTTTGCTATACTTAAAAAATATATTTTAAATAATATATATTTCAAAAGCGCTTCTGAATTGATCTTATCTTTTTTGAATCAAAAAAGTGTAATTTTTTTGTTGATAAATAATCCAATCCTTTAATAAAAGACTGTTTAAAATATTTTTATATTTTATACCAATAGTGCATAGATTTTTCAACCTGTTTTTTTTTCAACCTGTTTTTTTCAATTTACGAAAAAGGATTAGACCTTACATTTTAATTCAAAATTCATAACAAGAGTTCCCTCTTTCGAACTAAAATAAATATATATATGAAAAAGACTCAAAAAAAGACCCCCTCTTTTTTTTTTTATTTCGTTCCTATTCTCCTTTCTTCCATAACTCGTAAAAGGGCTTAAACTTTAACCAAAATAAAAGATTATCTCGTTCGTGATAGTTATTTATTTAATCAGTGAATAGGAGCATACTTTGGATCGGAATTGTGGGGAATACTTCTTGAGTGTTTCTACCAACCTAAAGCCCCAATTGAATTTCTTTTTCTATACAGAAACCCCCTTTTGGGGGTAACTTATGAAATCCGTATTATCAACCCTTTACGAAACCTTTGTGTATTTTAGTCTTCCTAATCATCCACTCGTTTTTTGTTCAACCAACGCCCCCTTATGTTAAATGTTAATAGACGTGTCGTAATAGATAATAAAAAAAAATATTGCGGGGTTGGTCGTTTGAACCCGCTTCAAGTAAACATCCTTAAGTAATGAATCTTGGGGTAAACAGCCTCTACTGCTTATGCTTACTTAAATTAATCCTTGTACGTAGGAAATGAGACTTAAACCTTTTTTACTGCAAATTTTTAAGCTGTTTTCGTTCACCCATATAACTATCTGCTTTAAGCCATCAACCAAAATAAAAAAGAATGAATAAAAAAATGTCCATTTAACCCTTTTTTAAGCCTAAGAAAAAAAAAATAGAGAGGAAATTTTGTGTCTCAACGAATCACACGTAGAGATATTGATAATACACACAGAGCTAATGGTATTTCATAACTAATTGATTGAGCAGTAGCCCTTAGACCACCTAAAAAGGAATATTTATTATTTGAGCCATATCCCGACATAAGAAGTCCAATAGGAGCAACACTTGAAATGGCGATCCATAAAAAAACGCCAATAGTAAGATCGGATAGAACAAAGTGATAGCCAAATGGAATTACTGAATAACTTAGTAAAACGGATATCACTGCTATCGATGGTCCGATACTGAATAAACGGGCATCTCCCCTAGATGGAAGAAGATTTTCTTTGAAAAGTAATTTTACACCATCCGCTAGGGCTTGAAGAATTCCTAAAGGGCCAGCATATTCGGGTCCAATACGTTGTTGTATTCCTGCAGATATTTCTCTTTCTAACCAAACAATCACCAGTACACCTATCGTGATTCCTAATACAAGACCTAAAATAGGGATAAGTATCCATAGGATTTCATAGATCCCTTTTAAGGATTCCAATCTGAAAAAGGGATTAATCGATTGTATTTCAGTTGTATCCATTATTATTTTAATCATTTTAACGATCAACTTCTCCCATAATGATATCTATACTACCTAGTATTGTCATAATATCAGCCAATTTCATTCTTTTAACTAACTGAGGAAGAATTTGCAAATTGATAAACCCTGGTGGACGTATTTTCCATCTCCATGGAAAAACGCCCGGATCTCCTATCAAAAAAATTCCCAATTCGCCTTTTGGGGCCTCGACTCTAACATAAAGTTCTTGTTTAGACAACTCAAAGGCTGGAGAGGGTTTTTTACTAATAAACCGATATTCAAAATCATTCCAGTCGAAATCTTTTACTATATCAAAGCGTCGGATTTCCAAATTTTCATAGGGCCCCCCCGGAATTCCTTCTAAAGCCTGTTGTATAATTTTTACGGATTCTGTCATTTCACTGATTCGTACTAAATAACGAGCTAATGAATCGCCCTCTTTTTGCCATTGAACTTCCCAATCCAATTCGTAATAACACTCATACTGATCAACTTTACGAAGATCCCATTGTATTCCGGAAGCTCGTAGCATGGGTCCTGATAAACCCCAATTTAGTGCTTCTTCCCCGGTAACAACTCCTACACCCTCAACTCGTTTTAAAAAAATAGGATTGCGTGTAATAAGCTTTTGATATTCAGTAACCGCTGTTAAAAAGTAATCGCAAAAATCCAAACATTTATCTATCCATCCATAAGGAAGATCCGCAGCTACTCCTCCAATCCGAAAAAAATTATGCATCATTCGCATACCGGTAGCAGCTTCAAACAGGTCATATATCAATTCTCTTTCTCGAAAAGTATAGAAGAAAGGCGTCTGTGCACCAATATCTGCCATAAAGGGACCAAGCCATAATAAATGGGAAGCTATCCGACTTAACTCCAACATAATGACTCGGATATAGCTAGCTCTTTTAGGTACTTGAATATTACCTAATTGTTCAGGCCCGTTTACGGTTATTGCTTCTGTGAACATAGTAGCTAAATAATCCCATCGGGTTACGTAGGGCAAATATTGTATAATTGTTCGGTTTTCAGCAATTTTTTCCATCCCTCTGTGTAAATAACCTAATATTGGTTCACAATCAACAACATCTTCACCATCTAGAGTAACAATGAGTCGAAGAACACCATGCATTGATGGGTGTTGCGGTCCCATATTGACTCTCATTAAGTCTTTTCTTGTCCCTGGTACATTCATAAGTTTTTTAACGATTCATTCTTCCATGAATTGCTGAAAATTAAAAGAAATTAATCACAATTTAAAATTTAACCAAATAAACTAAGTACTAAAAACGAAAAGCTGCGGCTTTTACAATTAACGAGTTTTTATCTCTCGAATATTCAACTGACCAATTAATTGTTTATAACGTACTGTATTTTTTTTTGACAAATAAGCCAACAGTCGTTGACGTTTTCCCAATATTTTTCGTAAACCTCTCTGAGATAAATAGTCTTTTTTGTGTAGTTCCAAATGTGAAGTAAGTCTCTGGATCCTATTGGTAAACCAGAATACTTGAAATTCAACAGAACCCCTATTTTCGTCTTCCGAAATGAGTGTATTTTTTAACATTCAAAATTCTCCCCTCGCACCTTACAAATATGTATTTTACCAAATGAGTAATAATAATGTTATTAATTTTAATGGAGTATAGTATATGCGTGAATTTCTTTATTAACTCCTACATTTATTAATTCATATTAATCAATATGGTTTGAAATGAAATTTGATTCCGATAGGGGAATATAGAAATGTGGTACATTTTTCGATTCAAAAAAGTATATAATTTAGTCCTAAAATGATTAAGATTCTGGTAATTTATTTTTAGGTCAAATTTATATCTTATTGTTTTTAGTATCTATATTTTAATGGGATGTAAGATGGGATGTAAGATAGGTCATGTCATGTTTGAATCTGTTTCCTTTCATAGACCCTCTATCCTCAAAGATATAGATGAAAGGTGTACTATCAATCACTTTTCAACCACGGGTACATCTGTAGCTTTAAAATACCGAAACGGCTACCGTTCGTGGTATCAAAACAATACCGATTCAGACAAGCTAAATCTTCTAATCGATAATTGGGCCAAAGAAAATTTTTTAAGTTAATTAATTCATTTTTTTCTGTATCAAGGTCTTTTTCTTTGTTCAACCATTGACTAGGGTTGTTTCTGGTCCAAAAAAACGAAGGTATCTCAACAAGATTTCTATTTTGAGTCTTTGAATTGAAACAAATTAGAATTCTGAACTTTCTACGACGTCTAGACGATAAAATATTTTCAGGAACAAGAAAATCCAAATAATTTGTATCAATATATTCTTCTTCTCCGTATGCTTGATCAGTTTCATGCTTACTTGTATGAACCAAGGAAATATCTAAGGTTTTATACATAAGAAATTGCCCATTATTTTTTACAGACAGACGGGCGGGTTCAATAATCAATGCTCCCTTTTTGATCAATTCTGTAAGACTTAAATTCTTATCAATCAGCATTATATCCAAACTCATTTCTTTTCTTTGAATCGAAAATATAGAAATTTTTCTTGGATTTTTCAGTCTAAGCAAGAGACAATAGATTCTTATATTTTTGGTCATTCTTTGATTTAAAGCATTGCCCCAGCGTAATTGAAAAAGAAGATAACGTTTCAGAAAAAAATCCAGTTCGGCTTCTGTCTTACTTTTGTATTGTTTTTTCTTTTTAGCCTTTTTTATTTGTGATACTGCATAATTTTCTTCAACCTGCTTTTCTTGTTTTCTTGGGAGAAAGGACCCAAGATTTCCTGGATTTTTTTGTGTATCTGATCCAGGATCTCTTCCTCTTTTGGATATTTCTTTTTCTTTTTTATTCTTTATGTTTTTATTTGATGAGATAACACATTCTTTTCGATCGATATTTTTCTTTTCCCCAGCAGCATTTTCATTTAAATTGCAAATAAATACTTTACTTGGGATAACCCACGGTTTTTTTTTATATAGATTATAAAAAAGTAGGAATTCTGGAAAGAACCAAAATTCCAAACCTGAGATGGGACGATTTATTATTTTTTCATTCATTCCCATCCAATCCAAAAAAGGGTTTTTTGGACTTCGAGAGCTTATTTTCGGATTTGGATTTTTCAAAAGTGTAAGGTAAAAAAGGCTGTTTTTATTATTTATTTGATAATTTTTACTATCACTATCAAGTTGATTTTGATTGCTCCTGGTATTGATCTTGAACCAAGTCTCAAAATCAACTTTTTCTATAAAATAAAAATTGAGAATTTTCCAATTTAAAATTTTTCTATCATAATCCTTTTTTCTATATCTAATATCGTTCGTTCTCAGGATAGGATTTTTTTCTAATCTATTCAAAGGTTTATGTTTATATGTGTTAGAATCAGAAAAAAATTCTGGGTTCTTAGTTACCTTTACCTTTTGTTCAAAGGGTGATTCATAACTAAACGGGTTTCTCCTTTTTTCATAATTAATATATTGATATGATAGAAGGTCATGTTTATAGTTTTTTTTTAAATTAGTTTTTTGATTCAATAATAAATATACTTCCGAATTTTTTTGTTTTTTCGAATGAATTAATTCATCCTTTTCAGCCAAATTCCATTTGTAATTTTTATTTTGAACTTTATTATGTTGGTTAATTTTATTTCGCCAGTTTGCTGATATCAATTTAGACCACCTAATTRCRGATAAATCATATTGATAATGTTCTTTTAACCAACCTTTCCACGAATCCGTTGGATAATTTGTAAATTTATTATAATTAAATTCAGAATTCAGTAATCCCTGTCTTTCGAAAAAGTGTTTTATTTTATTCTTAATAAAAAAATGCGTCCTGCGGTAATGAAAACCAGATCTTAATTTATACAAGTTAATAGCTTGAGTTTGTGATAATTTATAAAATAAATATGCTTGAGACAAATAAGATAAGTCATAAAAAAGATGTGAATTTTTCTTATTATTATTTTTAATAGTAGCAACCGATTTTTTAATATTTGAAATAAAGTAAATTGTTTTTTTATTAATTCTTTCGTAAGTTGTTTCGTTAATGGCTCTATCCCTATTTTTTTTTTTTGATTCAATAAAAGATTGTATATTGAGTCTGGAAATTTTAATGATAAATAAAAAAATATTTATGTATAGTTTTTCGACAAAAATTTTTCTAAAAGAATCTAATTTCGAGATTAATCGGTCATTTCGTTTTTTTACTAATTTACCAATTGTTTTGGAAAATTTGAATTTATTAATATTAGAACTTATTTTGTTAGAACTAATATAGATTCGAGGATTTTTTTTTTTTTTTTACTTTGTCTATTTTATTTCTAATTGTGCTTGTTCTWTTAGCGATYTTTTTTTTTTTTTCTGTTAGAAAAGAGTCTGGTAGAAAAGAGTTTGTCGAATGTGGAAATTTATTTTGACTAAAGGATTCATGAATTTTCTCATTGCTGATTAGCGAATCTTTTTTGCCTGTATTTTCGTTCGAATCATATACTTTTTTTAATCCCAATAATCTAATTGGATTTAATTTTGAAAGTTCTTTTATTAGGTTTTTTATAAATAAAAAAATTTCGACAAAACATCTTTTTATTTCTTTTCCAATTGTTACAAATATTTTAGTTTTTTCCTTGAAAACTTTTAAAAATAGAAAATATATCTTTTTGAATTTTACAAGTTTTATTTCCAGTTCCCTAATAACAGGCTTAAAAAAGTCAACAAAGGAAGACCTCTTTCGGGGAGAACCAAAAGGCAGGTTTGTTTCCATTCCCCAAACTGTTAAAAAATAAAAGGGTATTTTTTGTTTTTTCTTTAAATAGTTATCAGACAGTTGTAGTTTAGATTTATGCCAGGGTTTCAGACAAAAAGGAAATAGAATTTTTATCTGAATACCGTCTGTCAACCAATTTTTTGGAAATTCGGTTTCTGATAATTGAACACCATTATAGGTACATTTAATATGCATTTCTCGATTCCATTCCTGGAGGTCTTCAGACCATTCGGGAAATTGTAATAATAAGATACGTCCAATATTTTTTACTATTATGTAAAAAGGTAAGAAAATATATTTTCTAAGAACTGATTGTGTTATTAGCATACAACCTCTTATTACTTGGGCGAATGGAATAGTATCCCAGGCTTCTGCTAGCTGTATCCGTGCGTGTTCTTTTCTTTTTTTATCCTCTTGTTTATCCTCTTCTTTTTTTTCTTCTTTTTTATACCCCAAAAATTTCAAGTTGATATTGGTTTGTATCCAGTTTTGAAAAAAAAGTTTAATTGGTCGGGGTATATAAAACCCAAAAATGGGGACCTTTTTTATCCTGTCCAAAAAAAGTAGAGAATGCACATTTGCTTGAAGAAGTTCCCAAATAATAATTTTACGTCTTTGAGCACGTATAGAACCTTTAATTATTCCTCTTCGGAAATCAGATTGTTGCGAATAGCGGATCAAAGCAACCTCGTTTCGTTGATCGGTAGTATTGGGATCTCTATTAGTAGGATCATCGGTTTCCTTGTTAGCAGTAAAAATGACTACACG